AATTTTTTGAAATTTTTTGTAGGTTGGCCACGGGATCTGAATATTAAGTATGAATCATAGTTCTAATACTTCGTAATCCATTTCATATATTCCGTGCTACAGATATTAGAATAAATATCTGACGAGATAAAAACCCATCTTTATCAAGATGACAGACTCATTTTCTGCACTATTAATAGGATCCATTATAACAAGTCGCACACTCATATTCCAGAAATATCAAAAAAGAAAATTCCACGATCAAATTACCAAAATTGAATAGAAAAATAGAATAAGATTAGGCTAAAAACCGAGACCCAAATGTTTCACTTTGTATTAAGTATTGAAATGAAATATTCAAAAGATGGGACTTAGCAATTCTTGTAAATCTAATTCATTGAAATCCCATCCAATAAAACAGAAGAATTATAAATCTCTAAAATAATAGATAGGAATATCGCAAATAGAGCCATTGCGACGCCCATCAAAGGAGTAGTTCCCCACCCAGGAGCTACTTTACCATATTCTGAATTCAACGGTTTTAATAAATCCCCTACAATTGTTCGTCGTGGACCAGATCTAGAACTACTCTCTCCACTTTGTGTAGCCATAAATCCTATTTTGTATTAATTAAGATTTGTTGACTTTGTATACCATTCCGTTGTAAATAAATGATCTTATCATAGATCCATTGTGGTCTTAAAATTAAGAAAATTATATATATATTAATTAATAATGGAAACAGCAACACTAGTCGCCATCTCTATATCTGGGTTACTTGTAAGTTTTACTGGGTATGCCTTATATACTGCTTTTGGGCAACCCTCCCAACAACTAAGAGATCCATTCGAGGAACATAGGGACTAGTTGAAGTAGAGAGCCCCCCACCCGATATTGGGTGGGGGGCTCTCTACTTCAACTCTTTACTTCAATTAAGTAAATAAAAAATTATTTTATCTTTTTACTTTTTAGTTGGAACTTTAGGGGGTTCTCGAAAAAAGATAGCGAAAAAAATGATTCCTAGAGTCGAGACTAAAAGGAATGTATAAACCAATGCTTCCATAGATTCGATCGTGGTTTACAATTATAGCTTCCATACCTGTTTAGTTGGGATTGTCCCACGGATAAAAAAAAGAGCAAAAGTCGAAGAAAAGCGGCAAGTCAAATCAAGGGGTCCCCGATACCCTATGTCAAATTTTCAAATTACAAAAATGGAAACAAAAGTACGAGATGAATGCTATATCAAACTGCTTGTCTTCTTGTAGTTGGATCCCCAAGTTTTTGGAATGCTCCAAATTCCACTTGAGCGTCTAAATCTGGATCAATACCAGCAAAAACATCTCTGAACAAGGTTCGAGCGCCATGCCAAATATGTCCGAAGAAAAAAAGCAGAGCAAACGAAGCATGTCCAAAAGTAAACCAACCCCGGGGACTGCTACGAAAAACACCGTCGGATTTTAAAGTAGCCCGATCTAATTCAAAGATTTCACCTAATTGAGCGCGTCTAGCATATTTTTTCACAGTAGTAGGATCACTATAACTGACTCCATTTAATTCCCCACCGTAAAACTCAACAGTTACACCTACTTGTTCGACACTATACTTCGATTCTGCCCTTCGAAAAGGAACATCGGCTCTAACAATTCCGTCTTCGTCTATCAAAACAACAGGAAATGTCTCAAAAAAAGTAGGCATACGACGTACAAAAAGTTCACGTCCTTCTTTATCTCTAAAGATAGGATGTCCTAACCACCCAACAGCTATTCCATCCCCGTTGTCCATTGAGCCCGCTCGGAACAATCCACCCTTTGCCGGATTATTTCCAATGTAATCATAAAAGGCTAATTTTTCAGGAATTTTAGACCAAGCTTCGGATAAACTTTTATTTTCGGCTAGCCCAGCACCAACTCTTCGATATATTTCTTGCTGAAAGTATCCTTGATCCCATTGATAACGAGTGGGACCAAATAATTCAATCGGGGTAGTTGCTGAACCATACCACATAGTTCCAGCAACAACAAAAGCTGCAAAAAAGACAGCCGCGATACTACTGGAAAGCACGGTTTCAATATTTCCCATACGTAATCCCTTGTATAGCCGTTGGGGCGGACGGACACTAAGATGGAATAAGCCGGACAATATGCCCAGAGTGCCCGCTGCAATATGATGAGAGGCTATTCCTCCCGGAACAAAGGGATCAAACCCTTCCACACCCCACGCCGGATTTACAGATTGTACCTTTCCAGTTAGTCCATAAGGATCGGACACCCATATTCCAGGACCATACAATCCCGTTACATGAAAAGCGCCAAACCCAAAACAAGCTACTCCTGAGAGAAATAAATGAATTCCAAAGATCTTAGGCAAATCTAAAGAAGGTTTTCCTGTACGCTCATCACAAAAAATTTCTAGATCCCAAAACACCCAATGCCAGATAGCTGCCAAGAAACACAAACCAGAAAAGACAACATGCGCCCCAGCCACACCCTCATAACTCCAAATACCTGGATTCGTTATAGTTCCTCCTGTGATACTCCAACCACCCCATGAATTGGTTATTCCTAACCGAGTCATGAAGGGTATTACGAACATACCTTGTCTCCACATTGGATCCAGAACTGGGTCAGAGGGATCAAAAACTGCTAATTCATATAGAGACATCGAACCGGCCCAGCCGGCAACCAAAGCTGTATGCATTATATGCACAGATAGCAAACGACCGGGATCGTTTAATACGACGGTATGAACACGATACCAAGGCAAACCCATGGAAATACCCTTTCCCTTAAAATGAATTATTAATATTAACAAATGTTATAATAAAAAAAGATTAACGTACTAATAATTATTAATATTAACCAATAATAAACACTATGTAACTTTATTACACTAGATTAAAAACTCTGTTATCGATCTCCCTTTGTTCAGTGAATTTTTCCGAATAAAATAAAGGATTAATCCTTTTTCTATATCTGTTTAGTATTTTAGTCAGAACGTTCCAATTCCATTTATTTGTAGGAACAAAGAGAAGCGGATCTATTCTATACCCGAATAGCATCAATACGCAATGCAATGGTAAGTTAACCTCTTTTTATATGCGCGAATCCCTACGGGTTTCTTCATCATTCAAAAGGCTTCTTCGTAATAATTTGACTTTATTTCTTCCGTTATTTTGATTTCTTTTTTTGTTATGAACTTCTCGAATCCACTGAACTTATCTAATCTGCACATAAAATGGAATAAGGCCCTGGATTATTAATAAGATACTTAATTCATATTAAGACATGGATGGATGATGACAATAATGCGTCTTGGTGTACCTCAAATACCTATTAAATAGATATAATAGATATATGAATAGATATAGATGATGAAAATAAGGACCTGGATTATTAAGATACTTAATTCATATTATGGCCGGCCGTGTATGTCTTAATATTTTCGGAACCCTGATTATTTAATACTTTAAACTTTAAGGAGTTAATTAGAATGCCTCTTGGTGTACCTCTAGTAGCTATGACTTTTCCCGCAGACGGAGATGATAACGCTAATATGATTTTTTGGATTGACTTATACGATGCACTTTATGAAAGTAAATTACTTTTTTTATGTAGAGATATTGATAGCGAGGCCACGAATCAACTTATTGCTCTTTTCATGTATCTCAATTCAAAAGAGGTTAGCACCGATTATACTCTTTTTATAAACTCTCCGGGGGGATGGGTAACCTCAGGTATGACTATTTTCAATGCAATGCATGCAGTGGCCTCAGATGTACGAACAATATGCCTCGGAATTGCTGCTTCAATGGCATCTTTTCTCCTGGCCGGGGGAACCAGTTTCAAACGTTTTGCATTCCCTCACGCTAGGGTAATGATCCATCAACCGCATGCTCATTTTTCGACCGACGACGACTACGACGACGACTACGGCGACGACGACGACGTCCGCATCGATGACTTAGAGAGTTTATTCTTCGAAGTGGATGAATTAACGGCCATTCAGCAAACCATCGCCAAAATTTATTCAAAAAAAACAGGTCAACCTTTAGAGACCATACTCGCAGATTTGGAAAGGGATTTTTATATGTCAGCAACAGAAGCCAAAGCTTATGGAATTATTGATAATGTAGTAAAAAATAGAAAACAAAGAGAAAAAAAATAACAGAAATATCATACAAATCATAGAAGGAATAGAAGGAATCTCTAATCCTCCGAATAATAGGTTAGGAGCGACCTAAACCAACATATTATGCATATGATTCATCATGCCAACCGTTAAACAACTTATTAGAAAGGCAAGACAGCCAGTCAGAAAGGTCAACAAAACCCGTGCTCTTAGGGGATGTCCTCAGCGCCGAGGAATATGTATTCGGTTGTATGTGCGACTCGTTTGTATTTTGGATTGGAACAAAAGAAAGGAAAGGCATTTTCCACTATTCGCGTCAATACCGATGAATAGGATAGAATCGGAGAAATCCATTCACTATCTAATCACTATCTAATATCTAAAACACTATCTAAAAAAGAAGATCTATCATATTCTTCTATTGTGTATCAAATTTATGGTTTCTATTAGTGAAAATTCAATCATCTCCATTTTCAAATGAAAGAATTCCCCATTGGTAGCAAATGATTAGCCGTTAAGCAGGGGAAATCTTATTAAAAAAAAGGCCAAAATTTATGCCTCGACTCTTTCAAGAACGGACTAACAGGGTCAGCTAATCAGCTAATCTTCATAATTAAATACCGTTACTGTATAGATAGATCTCGTTGTGAAAGACCTATTACTGGAGAATTTCGAGGTAGAGCCAAAAAAGTGTGAACTGTACAAGTTAACAATAGCATCGATTAAATGATTATTAAAGGAAAGGAGAGGGCTCCGGTGTATAGGGAAGACCTCACCGTTTAAGAAATAACCATAAAAACGAAGGAACCCACAATTTCTTTATCCATTTCTATTTACTACTTATTTTTACTACTTATTATTTTTTATTATATTATGCTTTTGTTTGATACTAG